ATTTGCATTATTGTAATATTATAATATACACATCAAACAAAATATGAATAACAAACATGTCTGTACATTACGAGTGTGAAAAACACTTCTAGAGCTTTTCCTGTTTCCGGGGGGTTTGCAGGAGTCTTAGAGATCTTAGGAGTTTGGGGGGGTAGGGGGGGTTTACGCGCAGAAACCGGGGGTGATAATAGGGAAGTTTGGGGAAAATTAAATATCTGATTAAACTTTATGCTCATGATATCAGTTATGCAATTCTTCTATTAATATCTTATCACCATTCATACTATTTCTTTTAAGCGAGGAAAATGTTCAACCTTGTTTGTCATTTCTGTATGCACTCTGAGATGTCAAATGAAAGGAAAAAAAAAAAGAGAACCCCCCACACGCTGGAAAGAACGCCCGGCATGGTGGGTAACGAGGAGTATGTATTACCACCATTAACTTATGCAAGCGTCGATGAAAGTATGGGGAATTATAACAATTATTGGACCTGAAATAGGAACCAGATGCCAGGAATAGTTCACTAAGTGAAACCCCCACGAATATTTGTCCTTGACCTTCAAGAACCGTTAACATTAAGAAATCAACTGATGGTGGGCTCTTACTACATTAAATAAGGGAGGTAAATAGGATGGTGGGTACTTGGTATATCTTAACCAGTGAGAGTTGTGATCGGTCTTAAACTATCGTTCAGTAATTAATAAATATTTATTGGAGAGTACTCAGTTATGGTTTATGTACCCCTTAGTTAAAATGTTGTTGACAAATATGTGGTATATCTACCTATATTTCTGTTAAATGAGATGTATTAATATATAGGATATGTTTGATATAAAATAATGGTGATAATACATATATGCATAACGTTTGCATCGAAGGCAGAGCCCGGCAAACAATAGTCTAAATTAGGATCCTAGCTTTGGGAGTTAGGGGCAGGGGTTAAAGTCCCTTTTGTTTGAAGCAGTAGGAAGGATTTTAACCTTCGGCGTCCGATTTACAAGACCGGTGCTCTGGCGCTGAGCTACTAGTGCAGTATCATCCAAGGATTTTGTTTTCTAGTCAGCCGGTGAGGGGGATGAGGACGAGAAAGAGGAAGAAGTAGAGGAAAGACGCAATCTGCCCAATGATGACGAATGGGTGTTCAACGGGTATGCCTCCAATTCAGGTGAGGATGGCGACGTTTGCAACTAAGAGTCAGAAGAGGAGTTGCGTGATAGGTCGGAATGTTAAGCCTCGTTGTTTGGAGGTGTGAAGAATAGGGACAACCATCAAGACGAGGATTGAGAATAGGAGGGCGAGAACCCCGCCAAGTTTGTTAGGAATTGAGCGGAGGATGGCATAGGCAAATAGAAAGTATCATTCGGGCTTGATATGAGGGGGGGTAACCAGGGGGTTAGCAGGAGTGAAGTTGTCAGGGTCTCCTAGCAGGTTGGGGGAGAAAAGGGTGAGAGAAATGAGGGCAATTAGAAGAATTGCGAAGCCTAGTAAGTCTTTGTAGGAGAAGTAGGGGTGGAAAGAGATTTTGTCGGCGTCTGAGTTTAGGCCTGTGGGATTGTTGGACCCGGTTTCGTGGAGGAAAATAAGGTGTACTATTGTTGCAGCTGCAATAATGAAGGGAAGGAGAAAGTGGAAGGCGAAGAAGCGGGTTAGGGTGGCGTTGTCTACGGAGAACCCCCCTCAGATCCATTGGACTAAAGAATTGCCAATATAAGGGACCGCGGAGAGAAGGTTTGTAATGACAGTGGCGCCTCAGAACGATATTTGACCTCATGGGAGGACGTAGCCTACAAAAGCTGTTATTATAGTTAAAAGGAGTAGAATTACTCCAATATTTCAGGTTTCTTTATAGAGGTAGGAGCCGTAGTACAGGCCTCGGCCGATGTGGAGGTAAATACAGATGAAGAAAAAGGATGCGCCGTTAGCGTGCATGTTTCGAATGAGTCAGCCGTAGTTAACATCACGGCAGATGTGGGCAACGGAGGAAAAGGCGGTGGCGATATCGGAGGTGTAGTGTATGGCTAGGAAAAGGCCTGTCAGGATTTGGGTAGCTAGACAGAGACCTAATAGAGAGCCAAAGTTTCATCAAACAGAGATGTTTGAAGGGGCGGGGAGATCAACTAGTGCGTTGTTTGCAATTTTTAGGAGGGGGTGGGTTTTTCGGAGGTTGGCCATTATTGTTTTTGTAGTTGAATAACAACGGTGGTTTTTCAAGTCATTAGTCCTGGTTAAAGTCCTGGCAGAAACTATGGTTTATATTATGTTTATATTCTTACTAGGGTTGGTGTTGGGTCTTGCGGCGGTTGCTTCTAACCCTTCGCCGTATTTTGCGGCATTAGGGCTGGTTGTGGTAGCAGGTATGGGGTGTGGGGTGTTGGTAGGGCATGGGGGGTCTTTTTTATCTTTAATTTTATTTTTAATTTACTTAGGGGGAATATTAGTAGTGTTTGCATATTCGGCAGCATTGGCTGCTGAGCCTTATCCTGAGGGTTGGGGAAGTTGGCCTGTTTTGGGGGTAATAGTGGCGTATGTATTAGGGGTGGGTGTGGCGGGGGTGTTGTTTTGAGGGGGGTGATACGAGGGGACTTGAATATCTGCTGATGAGTTTGCTGAGTTTTCGGTTTTTCGGGGGGATGTTGGAGGGGTAGCCTTGATATACTCGATGGGTGGGGGTGTTTTGGTGATAGGGGCTTGAGTGTTGCTGTTAACGTTGTTTGTGGTGTTGGAGTTAACGCGGGGGTTAAGTCGGGGGGCTCTTCGAGCTATTTAATAAAGTAGTAGAAGAGCTAAGCTGAAGGTGAAGAAGAAGAGGGAAAGGTAGGTTTTGATCATGCCTTGTTGAATATTATTAGTTGTTGTGATTAGAGGGAGGTTAAGGGTAGCAGTTGCTTTTGGGCCAATTTTTTCTAGCCATGTTTGGTCGACTGTTTGGGAGGCGATAGTTTGTCCTAAAATTAGGTTTAGTTTAGGGATGAAGCGATGAATAATTATTGGGAAGAAGCCTAATATGTTAGAAAAATGGTGGGGAGAAAGATTTGGTGTTGGTTTGTACTGCTTATTGGTTAGTGAGGCGAGCTCTAGTGCGGTGAGAAGGCCAATAATGGTCACTATTAGGGCGGCAGCTTTGAGAAGGAAAGGTATGGATATAACTGGTGTTTTTAGAGGAGTAATGTTGAAGGTAATTAGGAGGCCGGCGATAATACTTCCTCAGGCTAGGCGTTTGATAGAGTTAATAACTGTTGAATTGTTTTCGTTAATTGGGGAAAGGGGATTGAAGCGGGGGTGACCTATTGAGACGAAAAAAACTACTCGAAGACTGTAGATAGCGGTGAAGGAAGTGGCTAGGAGGGTGAGGAAGAGGGCTCAGGCGTTTAGGTAAGATGTATTTAAGGCTTCAATAATAGCATCTTTTGAAAAGAAGCCTGCTAAGAAAGGGATTCCTGTGAGAGCCAGGCTTCCGATGGTTAAGCAGGAAGATGTGAAAGGGGTCAGGTGATGTATACCTCCTATTTTTCGGATGTCTTGCTCGTCGTTTAGGCTATGAATAATAGACCCTGAGCAGAGGAAGAGCATAGCTTTAAAGAATGCGTGGGTGCAGATGTGAAGGAAGGCAAGTTGGGGTTGGTTAAGCCCAATTGTTATTATTATTAAACCCAGCTGACTTGAGGTTGAGAAAGCAATGATTTTTTTGATATCATTTTGGGTGAGAGCACAGGTTGCGGTAAAGAGGGTGGTGAGGGCTCCTAAGCAAAGGCATATGGTTAAAGCAGTTTGGTTGTTCTCTAGTATAGGGCTCATGCGGATGAGAAGGAAGATGCCTGCTACGACTATGGTGCTTGAGTGCAGTAGGGCAGAGACCGGTGTAGGACCTTCTATGGCAGAAGGAAGCCAGGGGTGGAGGCCAAATTGGGCGGACTTACCAGTGGCAGCAATGATGAGGCCAATGAGGGGGTAAGTTAGGTCAAAGTCTTTGGATAAAGTAAATATTTGTTGCATTTCTCAAGAGTTAAGAGAGGTTGCAATTCAGACTATAGCAAAAATTAGTCCAATGTCCCCTACTCGGTTGTAGATTACTGCCTGAAGGGCAGCGGTGTTTGCGTCTGCACGGCCATATCATCAGCCGATGAGGAGAAAAGATATAATTCCGACACCTTCTCAACCGATGAATAGTTGAAACATATTGTTTGCGGTAACAAGAATAATCATGGCAATGAGGAAGATCAGGAGGTATTTAAAAAACCGATTCATGTTCGGGTCGGCATGTATATACCAGGAGGCAAAATCTAGGATTGATCAGGTGACATAAAGGGCGACAGGGGTGAAGATAATTGAATAGATATCAAATTTGAGACTAATATTAATATCAAAGGTGTGGGTGTTTATTCAGGTTCAGCTAGTGATAATTGCTTCTGCGCCTTCGTTAAGGAAGAGGCAGAGAGGGAGGATGCTAGTAAAAAAGGCTCATTTTACTGCTGTTTTAACTTGGGTTAGTGCTCAGTTGGGAGGGAGGGGGGTGGGGGAAAAGGAGGAAAGAATGGGATATGTAAGTAGTAAAAAAATAAGGATAAGGCTGGTAGTTATTATGGTGGAGGTGATGTGCATAGCTGCTACTTGGATTTGCACCAAGAGTTTTTGGTTCCTAAGACCAATGGATGAGCTGTTATCCTTTAGAAGCTGGGTGAGTGAGCTCAGGAGTCTAACCTAAGAGGCAAAAATTAGCAGTTTTTGTTGTTGTCAACCTCTCTCGGTGAATAAGGGGGTTTTAACCTCTGTCTTTAGAATCACAATCTAATGTTTTTGTTAAACTATATCTACAGGCGGTTCAGCCTCAAATTAATTCGGGTTTGGAGACTAGGAGGGCTAGGGGCAGGAGATGGAGGGCTAGGAGAAGATGTTCTCGGGAGTGTGTTGGGTCAAGAGAGATAATATGTGTTGGCAGGGGTCCCCGTTGTGTTATAAGAAATATGTACAGGGAGTAACTTGCAGTGATTAGGGTTCCAGCCCCTGTGAGTGCAATTGTTCATCAGGATCAATGGAATAGGGAGGTAATAATTATGAGTTCCCCTATTAGGTTTGGAAGAGGAGGGAGGGCGAGGTTTGCAAGGCTGGCGATGAACCACCATGCGGTTATTAGAGGTAACACCATTTGAAGTCCTCGGGCTAATACTATGGTTCGGCTGTGGGTCCGTTCGTAGTTTGTGTTAGCTAGGCAAAAGAGGGCGGAGGAAGTTAGACCATGTGCGATTATTAGAATGAGGGCGCCTGTGAAACCTCAGGGGGTTTGAATTAGAATGCCTGCTGCTACGAGTCCTATATGACTTACTGAGGAGTAAGCAATTAGGGATTTTAAGTCTGTTTGGCGGAGGCAGATTGAGCCAGTTATAATTACTCCTCAGAGGGCAAAGATAATGAAGGGGTAGCTGAGTTCTTTGGTGAGTGGTTCTAGTATAATTATTATTCGTATTATTCCGTAACCTCCTAGTTTTAGTAAGACTGCGGCTAGTACTATGGAGCCAGCGATTGGGGCTTCAACGTGCGCCTTAGGAAGTCAGAGGTGGGCCCCATAGAGGGGTATTTTTACTAGGAAGGCGAGCAAGCAACCGGCTCACCATAGTTTGTCGGCGAAAGAAGAGAGCTGTAGGGAGGGGGTATATTGTAGTGTTAGAAGGGATAGGGTGCCGGTGCTGTTTTGGAGCAGAAGGAGGGCGACAAGTAGAGGGAGTGAGCCTGCTAGTGTATAGAATAAAAAATAAGTGCCCGCATTTAATCGTTCTGTTTGATTCCCTCAACGGGTAATGATTACAAGGGTTGGAATAAGGGTAGCTTCGAATATAATATAAAATATAATTAATTCGGTTGCGCCGAAGGCTATAATAAGGAAGATTTGTAAGGATGTAAGGAGGGTGATGTAGGTCCGTTGACGGGAGGGAGGCTCGGAGGCTGTGTGGTTTTGGCTTGCAAGAATTATCAGGGGGAGAAGCCAGCAGGTTAGTGCAAGAAGGGGTGTGGAGAGGGGGTCTGTTGCTATATAAGGGCTGAGGAAAGACCAGCCTGACTCTGCGGATGACTTTAGTCAGGTTAGGCTAGTTAAGGAGATAATTAAACTGTAGGAAAGGGCGGTGGATCAGAGGTGTTTGGTCGGGATGGCTCAAATAGTGGGAACAAGCATAATAGTAGGGAGGAGAATTTTTAGCATTGTAGAAGATTTAGGTTTTGGAGTCGGTCTGTCCCGTGGGTGCGGGCAGTGGCAACAAGTAGTGCGAGACCGGCGCCTGCTTCACAGGCTGAGAAAGCCAGGAGAAGTATGGGGGCGGCTGAGAAGTTGGTGGAGTTAAGTTGAAGGGTTCATATGGAGAGAGCAATAAAGAGTGAAAGTATTATACCTTCTAAACATAGAAGAGCGGAGAGAAGGTGAGTTCGGTGGAATGCCAGGCCTGTTAGACCTAGAAGAAAGGTAGAGGAAAAGGCGAAATGTGTAGGGGTCATTAGACGGTTGTGGACTTTAACCACAAGCTCTTGAGCCGAAATCAAGGGTTTTTCTTAAACTAACAATCTATTCAGCCCATTCTAGGCCGCCTTGAATTCATTCATAAATAAGGCCGAGGGTTAGTAGTACAAGAACAGCGAAGGCTCAGGTGAATGTTATGAGAGGGGAAGAAAGTTGATTCCCTCAAGGGAGTGGAAGGAGGAGTGCAATTTCCAGATCAAATAGGAGGAAAAGGATTGCAACAAGGAAGAAGCGAAGAGAGAAGGGGAGACGAGCGGACCCCAGGGGATCAAAACCACATTCATAGGGGGAAAGTTTTTCATGGTCAGGTGTTATTTGAGGAAGTCAAAAAGAAACAATAGTGAGGATAATGGAAAGGGTGATAGAAATCATGAGTATTGTTGCAATTAAATTCACTATCTAACCTTGGGGTCTAACCAAGACCGGGTGAGTGGAAATCACAGGTACTCGTTTTATACTAGAAAGATATAAGGCTTGTGGAGAAAAGTTTTTAATGGTTAGGTGTATTTAAGGAAACCAGAGAGAAACAATAAAGAACATAATGTTAAGGGTGATACAATTCATGAGACTTGTTAGGAATCATTTCATTATCTAACCTTGGGGTCTAACCAAGACCGGGTGAGCGGAAATCACAGGTATTCGTTCTACACTAGAAAGACATGAACCTCATCAGTAAATTGAGATATATAGGAATAGCCAGACAACGTCTACAAAGTGTCAATATCAGGCGGCTGCTTCAAAACCAAAGTGGTGTTCAGAGGTAAAATGATGTAGAACTTGTCGTAGAAGACAGATGGCCAGGAAGGTAGAGCCAATGATTACGTGGAGTCCGTGGAAGCCGGTTGCTACGAAGAAGGTGGAACCATAAACGCCGTCTGCGATGGTGAAGGGGGCTTCGTAGTATTCTATTGCTTGAAGGAAGGTAAAGTAGAAGCCTAGAAGAATGGTTAAGGTGAGGGACTGGATTGCTTCTTTTCGATGTCCTTGTATGATGCTGTGGTGTGCTCAGGTGACTGTTACTCCTGAGGCTAGTAGGACGGCTGTGTTGAGTAGGGGAACTTCGAAGGGGTCTAAGGGGGTAATTCCTGTAGGGGGTCAGCAGCCACCTAGTTCCGGAGTTGGGGCAAGGCTGGAGTGATAAAAGGCTCAGAAGAATCCTAGGAAGAAGAATACTTCTGAGGTAATAAAGAGAATCATTCCGTATCGGAGGCCTTTTTGAACAGGAGGTGTGTGGTGTCCTTGGAATGTTCCTTCTCGGACAATGTCCCGTCATCATTGATATATAGTTAGAAGAAGAAGGATAAGACCTAGGGTTAGCAAGGTTATACTATGGAAGTGCATTCAGATTGCTAAACCGGAGGTTAGTAGAAGGGCGCCTACTGCGCCTGTTAGGGGTCATGGACTGGGGTCAACTATGTGGTATGCGTGTACTTGATGGGCCATTAAACGTTTTCTTGTAGGTAAAGGCTTAAGAGAAGTACAAAGACATAGGCTTGAATTATGGCCACTGCAATTTCTAGAAGGGTCAGGAGGACTAGCAGTGCTGAGGTCAGAGTGGCTACTGTAGGTATAAGGGGAAGGAGGACGAAGGCGGCGGTGGCAATGAGTTGAATTAAAAGGTGGCCTGCTGTAAGGTTTGCGGTTAGTCGTACACCAAGTGCGAGGGGGCGAATAAACAGGCTAATTGTTTCGATAATAATCAGGGCAGGGATTAAGAGGATGGGGGTGCCTTCTGGTAATAGGTGGCCTAGGGCATGGGTAGGCTGATTTCGCATACCAATAATGACTGTTGCAAGCCAGAGGGGGACGGCGAAGCCCATGTTGAGGGAGAGCTGTGTTGTAGGGGTAAAGGTGTAGGGCAGGAGGCCTAGCAGGTTTGAGGTAATAAGAAAAATTATAAGGGATGTGAGAAGGGCTGCTCATTTATGGCCTTGAAGACTTAGAGGTTGGAAAATTTGTTGAGTAAAGCGGTTAATAAATCATCCTTGGAGTGTGATGAGGCGGTTGTTTAGTCAACGGGGAATAGGCTTGGGGTAGAGGATTCAGGGTAAGCTGAGGGCAAGGGCAATAAGGGGGACTTCTAGAAGTGTGGGGCTTACAAATTGGTCAAAAAAGCTTAGAATCATGGTCAATCTCAGGGCTCTATTAGGGGGTTGTCTAAGTTTCGGAGTAAGGGGTCGTTTAGAAAAATGTGTTGTAGAATTTTTGGGATGACGAGTGTTAGGAAAACAAGTCAGGAGAAAACTAGGATGGCAAATCAAGGTGAGGGGTTGAGCTGTGGCATTTCGCTAGGGGTGGGCGGGAGTCACCAGTGTTTAGCTTAAAAGGCTAACGCTATGCCCTATTTAGCTTCTTAGCGAAGCGTCTTCAAGTATTAAGGAAGATCAATTTTCAAAGTGTACTAGGGGGACCGCTTCTACGACAATAGGTATAAAGCTGTGGTTTGCGCCGCAAATTTCAGAGCATTGGCCATAAAAGATTCCGGGGCGGGAGGCAATAAATGCTGTTTGGTTTAAACGTCCAGGGACGGCGTCTATTTTTACCCCCAGACTTGGGACGGCTCAGGAGTGAAGTACATCTTCGGCAGAAATTAGAGCCCGGATGGGGGATTCTATTGGGACGACTATTCGATGGTCTACTTCTAGAAGGCGAAATTGACCCGGGGTTAAGTCTTGTGTGAAAATTATATATGAGTCAAAGCCGAGGTCTTCATAGTCAGTATACTCGTAACTTCAGTATCACTGGTGACCTATTGCTTTAATTGTAAGATGAGGGTTGTTGATTTCATCTATAAGATAAAGAATGCGTAGGGAGGGGAGGGCAATGAGAATCAGAATAACAGCTGGGAGTAGGGTTCAAATGATTTCGATTTCTTGGGAGTCTAGAATAAATTTATTAGTTAGGTTGGTTGTTACTATGGCCACAATAATATAAAGCACGAATGTACTAATTAAAAAAACAATTATTAAGGCATGGTCGTGGAAGTGGAGAAGTTCTTCTATTACAGGTGAAGCTGCATCTTGGAAGCCTAGTTGGGAAGGATGTGCCATTGTAAAACACGCGGGGTTTAAACCCACAATTTTGTCTCGACAAGGCAATGTAATAGTCAATTTTACTAGTATCTTATGAAGAGAGTGACAGAGTGGTTATGTGACTGGCTTGAAACCAGTTTATGGGGGTTCAAGTCCTCCCTTTCTCGTTACCAGGGGTTTGAAGGGGCGAAAGCAGATTTTTCGTAGCTTGGCCCAGTTTGTTGAACTTGGACGAAGGCAGGTTCTTCGAAGGTGTGGTAAGGAGGAGGGCAACCGTGAAGTCATTCTACGTTTGTTGCTGTAAGTTCTACTGATAAAACTTCTCGCTTAGCGGCGAATGCTTCTCAGATAATAAATAAAAACATAATTACTGCGATTAGGGAAATTATTGAGCCAAGGGAAGAAACTGTGTTTCAAAGGGTGTAGGCGTCGGGGTAGTCGGAGTATCGGCGAGGTATTCCTGCCAGCCCCAGGAAATGTTGTGGAAAAAAAGTTATATTAACACCAGCAAACATTACTCCGAAATGGATTTTGGTTCAGGTGTCGTGGAGCGTGTACCCTGTAAATAAGGGGAATCAGTGGACGAAGCCGGCAACGATGGCAAATACGGCTCCTATAGAGAGGACATAGTGGAAGTGGGCAACAACATAATATGTGTCGTGAAGCATGATATCTAGAGAAGAGTTGGCTAGGACAATTCCGGTCAGCCCCCCAACTGTAAAGAGGAAAATGAAGCCGAGTGCCCATAAGAGCGGAGTTTCTCATTTAATTGAGCCGCCGTGCAGAGTGGCCAGTCAGCTGAAGACTTTTACTCCGGTTGGGATAGCAATAATTATTGTGGCGGAAGTAAAATAAGCTCGTGTATCTACGTCCATTCCTACAGTAAACATGTGGTGAGCTCAGACAATGAACCCTAGGAGGCCAATGGCCATTATGGCTCAGACTATTCCCATGTACCCGAAGGGTTCTTTTTTCCCCGCGTAGTACGCAACAATGTGGGAGATTATACCAAAACCAGGGAGGATGAGGATATAGACCTCAGGGTGACCAAAGAATCAGAATAAGTGTTGATAAAGGATGGGGTCTCCTCCTCCAGCAGGGTCAAAGAAGGTTGTATTAAGATTTCGGTCTGTAAGAAGTATGGTGATACCGGCAGCAAGCACGGGTAGTGATAGTAAAAGTAATACTGCGGTGATTAGGACGGACCACACAAACAAAGGTGTTTGGTACTGAGAGATGGCAGGGGGTTTTATGTTAATAATTGTTGTAATAAAATTAATTGCGCCAAGAATAGACGATACCCCAGCCAAATGAAGGGAGAAGATGGTTAAATCGACAGAAGGCCCTGCGTGGGCGAGATTGCCTGAGAGTGGGGGGTAAACAGTTCATCCTGTGCCGGCTCCTACTTCGACTCCGGAAGAGGCAAGGAGGAGGAGGAATGAGGGGGGAAGGAGTCAGAAGCTTATATTGTTTATTCGAGGGAAGGCTATGTCGGGGGCACCAATTATAAGAGGTACTAGTCAGTTTCCAAAGCCTCCAATCATAATTGGCATGACTATAAAGAAAATTATTACAAAAGCATGTGCTGTAACAATTACATTATAAATCTGATCATCTCCGAGGAGAGCGCCGGGTTGGCTTAGTTCTGCCCGAATTAGGAGGCTAAGTGCGGTTCCTACTATTCCGGCCCAAGCACCAAATACTAGATAGAGGGTGCCGATGTCTTTGTGATTAGTTGAGAAGAATCAACGTGTAATTGCCACAGGTAAGATGGCTGAGTGTCAAGCGGTGGATTGTAGCCCCACGCACAGAGGTTTAAATCCTCTTCTTATCAAGTCTTGAGGTGTCATACATGTCGGATTGCAAATCCGAAGAAGCAGGTTAGACCCTGCCGGGGCTTTCCCCCGCCTTTTGAAGGCGGGCGGGGGAAAGATTAGACAGATGCTTGTTGGTTTAAGCACTTAGCTGTTAACTAAGAGTTTGTAGGATCGAGGCCTTCCTGTCTAGTAAGGCTTTAGCTTAATTAAAGTGTCTGTTTTGCATACAGAAGATGTGGGCTAGTATCCTGTAAGTCTTAGCAAGGGCTGGGAGATTTTCACTCCCGCTTAGGGCTTTGAAGGCCCTTGGTCTGGGTGCTATCCTAAGCCCCTTATGAGGTTAATAAGGCGGAGATGGCAGGGGTAAGAGGTAGAAGGCAGATTGTTATTGCAGTTGTAATGGTGAGGGGGTAGGTTAGTTGGGTGGAAGGTAGGCGTCAGGGGGTAAAACTTGTGAGGTTATTAGGGGAAATAGTAAGTGTTATTGCGTAAGAGAGGCGTAGGTAAAAATACAGGCTAAGTAGGGCTGAAAGGGCAGCTAGGGTTGCGGTAGGAGCAAGCCCTTGTTTGGTTAGTTCTTGAATGATTAGTCATTTTGGTATGAAACCTGTAAGAGGGGGGAGGCCCCCTAGGGAGAGTAGGATGAGGGGTGCGAGAGCTGTTAGGGCGGGGGCTTTTGTTCAGGATGTGGCAAGGGTGTTGATATTCGTAGATTTGTTGAGTTTAAATATGAGGAATATTGAGAATGTTATAATTAAGTAGATTAGAAGGGTGAGGAGGGTAAGGGAGGGGGAGAATTGCAGGACAATGATTATTCAGCCTAAATGGGCGATTGATGAATATGCAAGAATCTTGCGGAGTTGTGTTTGGTTTAAGCCGCCTCAACCCCCAACAAATGTAGATGTAAGACCTAAGATGATAAGGAGTGTTGAGTTTGAAGGTTGAAGTTGAAGAATTAGGGCGAAGGGGGCAAGTTTTTGTCAGGTTGAAAGAATTAAGCCTGTGGTGAGGCTCAGGCCCTGCAGGACTTCGGGGAGTCAAGCATGAAGAGGGGCTAGGCCAATTTTGAGGGCAAGAGCAAGAGTAATTATGGTATTTGGGAGGGGGTGTGTAATTTGTTGAATTTCTCATTGGCCGGTTAGTCAGGCGTTAGTTACACTTGCAAATAAAAGGGTAGCTGCAGCAGCAGCTTGAGTCAAAAAATACTTGGTTGTAGCTTCGACTGCGCGTGGGTGGTGATGTTGGGCTATTAGGGGAATAATGGCTAGTGTATTTATTTCAAGGCCTATTCAGGCGAGAAGTCAGTGGGAGCTAGTAAATGTAATTGTTGTGCCAAGGCCTAAACCAAAGAGAAGAGTGGCTAAGATGTAAGGATTCATTAGTAAAAGAAGGGGTTTAACCGACATGTTTGGGGTATGGGCCCAAAAGCTTATTTAGCTGATTTTACTAGGAAGTGGTGTAGAGGAAGCACTAAGAGTTTTGAACTCTTCAGGTAGGGTTCAAGTCCCTTCTTTCTAAGGAGTTGGAGGGACTTTAACCTTCATGATTCACTCTATCAAAGTGGTCCTTTTTCAGGCACAGCTCCGGGCTATAGTTGGGGGGGTAGGCCTGTTAGTGCAATTGGAAGGGAGAGGTGTCAAACTACTAGGGCAAGGGTTAGTGGTAGGAAGTTTTTTCAAATTAGATGCATGAGTTGGTCATAACGAAATCGTGGGTAGGAAGCACGAACTCATAGGAAGAGGACGGAGAGGAAAGCTGTTTTGATTATAAGGTTTGTTGTTGTAATTTCAGGGGTGGTGTGAAAGATAGAGGCGCCTAGGAATAGGGTTGCGGAGAGAGTATTTATTAGGAGGATGTTGGCGTATTCAGCGAGGAAAAAAAGGGCGAAAGGTCCTCCTGCGTACTCTACGTTAAAGCCGGAGACGAGTTCGGATTCACCTTCTGTGAGGTCAAAGGGGGCTCGGTTCGTTTCTGCAAGTGTGGAGATGTATCATATAGCGGCTAAGGGCCAGGTGGGAAGGATTAATCAGACACTTTCTTGGGCGACGCTAAATGTTTGTAGGGTAAAACCTCCAGTAATAATAATAGCATTAAGAAGGATTAGTCCTAGGCTAACTTCGTAGGAGATAGTTTGTGCTACGGCTCGGAGGGCTCCGATTAAGGCGTACTTTGAATTGGAGGCTCATCCTGAGCCTAGAATAGAATAAACTGCTAGACTGGAGAGAGCAAGGATAAAGAGGATGCCAAGATTGAGGTCTGCTATTGGGAAGGGGATAGGTATTGGGGTTCAAAGGGTGAGGGCTAGGGTGAGGGCTAGTATAGGGGTAAAGAGGAAGAGGATGGGGGAGGAGGTGGAGGGTCGAACGGGCTCTTTTATAAAGAGTTTAAGTCCATCTGCAATTGGTTGGAGGAGACCGTAGGGGCCTACAATGTTTGGACCCTTTCGTAATTGTATGTAGCCGAGAACTTTTCGTTCGACAAGCGTAAGGAGTGCAACGGCTAGAAGAATAAACACGATAAGAATTAAGGGGTTGAGGATGGATGAGATTAGTGTTGAGAGCATAGTTAAAGGGAGGACTTGAACCTCCGTGGAAAGGGCTTAGGTCTTTTGCAATGTCCGGGCTCTGCCACTTTAACAAGCCATTTTCTGGGCCTGGGGAGTACGTCCTTTTATTTATTTTAGTTGGTTTCAATAGATGAGGGGGGGGCATATTGAGAACAGGGGCCCCTTCTTTTCGGTCCTTTCGTACTAGAAAAGATCGTGGCATAGATAGAAACTGACCTGGATTACTCCGGTCTGAACTCAGATCACGTAGGACTTTAATCGTTGAACAAACGAACCCTTAATAGCGACTGCACCATTAGGATGTCCTGATCCAACATCGAGGTCGTAAACCCTCTTGTCGATATGGGCTCTTAAAGAGGATTGCGCTGTTATCCCTAGGGTAACTCGGTCCGTTGATCGGTTATGTACCGGATCTTGTTGGTCAGAAGTTCTGTTACTTGGAGTTGTGACTCTGGGTTGTGGGGGTAGTGTGCCCCCGGTCCACATGGGGGTTTTTTATTTCCCCGCGGTCGCCCCAACCAAAGACATTAGGACAGGGGGCAATAAGTTTTGTCCTTTATTTAGGGGAGTTTAACATGGTCTGTTCTGGCGTCTAAAGCTCCATAGGGTCTTCTCGTCTTATGTTAATATCCCCGCTTCTGCACGGGGAGATCAATTTCATTGACTGGAAAAAGGAGACAGTTAAGCCCTCGTTATGCCATTCATACAGGTCTTCATTTAAAAGACAAGTGATTGCGCTACCTTTGCACGGTCAAAATACCGCGGCCGTTAAACTTATAGTCACAGGGCAGGCGGGACCTCTTATATTTAGGGGTACAAGAGGCGATGTTTTTGGTAAACAGGCGAGGCTTGTGTTTGCCGAGTTCCTTCTTTTTCTTTTAGTCTTTCCCGGTTTGCACACCAGTGTGGGGTTAACGGTGAGGAACTAGGGGTTTTTCTAGTTGTTTATTTTTTGCCTAGGGCCCTCTTGTTTTGGGGCCGTTAATGGTCGGTGAAGGGTTCGTTCCGAATTACACTTGTGCGGGGAGAGGTGGGTTCTCTTATTACTCATGTTAGCATAAACGCTTCCATAGTTTTATGGAACGGCCTGGTAGGTGTAGGGGGGTGAAATTGTATTGTCTTTATTAGAAGGCTGGTTAGGTATTGTTCGAGCTTTAACGCTTTCTGGGTAGGTGGCTGCTTTTAGGCCCACAAGGACATTGAACCTTTTAGTTGTTGTGATTTTTACCCTCCTTGGAAAGTTGTATCTGTTTCAAAGGGGCTGTACCCCCTTTGACTAACTCCTTTAATTTCTTTGTTCGGTATGAAAAGCCTTAGGCCAATGGGAGGGGAGAATTTAAAGGGCTGAACTTTTATTCAGTTTTCAGGCAACCAGCTATAACTAGGCTCGGTAGGTCTGTCACCTCTACTCGAAGTTCTTCCCACTCTTTTGCCACAGAGACGGGGGGGGTCCTATAAATTAGACTGCCTTGGAGTAGCTCGCTTAGTTTCGGGGTATCAAACTATAATGCTTTTTGCTTGAGGTTTTCTGGCTAAATCATGATGCAAAAGGTACGAGGAGTAATCTCTGCTTTTTAGTGCTTTACTGGGTTGTTTCATTTCTCTTTCAGCTTTCCCTTGCGGTACTTTCTCTATTGCTCCTAGATCTTTTTTCGTCGCCCGTACTTAAGTGGGAAAATGGTTTGTTGTTGGGAGAGTGGTGTATTTGGGGTTATAAATAGAGTTGATTTGGGGTTGGTGGGTGGGCTAGCTGTTTGGCGTCAGGGGGGCTCGATTTGCACGAGCGACTTCTCGGTGTAAGGGAGATGCTTTTCTGATTTAGCTACACTCTGATTTTTCCAAGCACACCTTCCGGTACACTTACCATGTTACGACTTGTCTCCCCTTTACCGGTAAAATGTATTATTTATAGGATATTGTTGGTTTGGGGAGAGTGACGGGCGGTATGTGCGCGCTTCAGGGCCAATTTCAGCGGAACGCTCTATTTTCTGCTTACTGCTAAATCCTCCTTCTAATGTACATTTCATTACATTGTTCGTATTCCCTGTGGTAGGGAATGTAGCCCATTTCTTCCCCCCTCATATGCTACACCTCGACCTGGCGTTTTGAGTTGTGCTAGTTTTGCTTACTGTGGTCCCTTCACAGGGTAAGCTGACGACGGCGGTATATAGACGGAAAGAACAAGAGGGGGTGAGGTTTAACGGGGGTTATCGGTTCTAGAACAGGCTCCTCTAGGTGGGTCTAAAGCACCGCCAAGTCCTTTGGGTTTTAAGCTCGTGCTCGTAATACCCGGGCGGATAGTGGGTGTAAGGGTCTATCAAGGTTTAGGGCTGGGCATAGTGGGGTATCTAATCCCAGTTTGTTTCGCAGCTTTCGTGGGGTCGGGGTTATAAAGCCACTTTCGTAGTGGGGCTTCTTACTTTCGGATACGTATAACAGTTCTGAAAGCGTTCGGCTTTAGTTTAAAAACTTCCTAACCACTCTTTACGCCGATGTCTATCAACTTGAGCCTCTCGTGTAACCGCGGTAGCTGGCACGAGTTTTACCGGCTCTCTTGGCTTAACTAAGTCAAGTTTTCACTTATGGCTTAATGTCTATCACTGCTGAGTTCCCTTGAGGGTGTGGCTAAGCAAGGTGTCATGGGCTGCAGAGTGTGCCTGATACCAGCTCCTTGTTTTCGAGCAGAAAACTGTGGGCATTCTCACAGGGGGGCGGAGACTTGCATGTGTAAGTTTAGCCAAAGCTGACAGTAAAGTCAGGACCAAGCCTTTGTGCTTACGAGACCTTTCTAGGGTCCGTCTTAACATCTTCAGTGTCATGCTTTAGTTAAGCTACGTTAGC